AGTTAATTTTTGGGTTTATTATTGTTTTATAAGTGATTGAGAACGTTTTAAAAAAAAATTTTTCAGATCTAGGGGGATGTCTGTCTACATAAATTTTATTGGTTGAAGTAGCATGTTTGTATTAGTTTAGGGCGGTTTGCTGAATTGAAAAAGTTAAACTTTGTAGACTTCGTGTATTTGGCTTTGTTTTTGGGGTTTGGCAAGGCTTTAGAGAATACATGGACGCGAGGTTTAATGGGGGGAAGGGGGGGTTTGCTAAGATAATCATGTACTTAATGGGTGTGTAAGCGTGTGTATACGTATGTGTAAGCGTGTATATACGTATGTGTAAGCGTGTATATACGTATGTGTAAGCGTGTATATACGTATGTGTAAGCGTGTATATACGTATGTGTAAGCGTGTATATACGTATGTGTAAGCGTGTGTATACGTATGTGTAAGCGTGTGTATACGTATGTGTAAGCGTGTGTATACGTATGTGTAAGCGTGTGTATACGTATGTGTAAGCGTGTGTATACGTATGTGTAAGCGTGTGTATACGTATGTCCTGTGACCATTGACTGAATAACACCTTATGGTTATCTGATGCGGGTAAATCATGTTCAATTTAAGTCCAGCTACAATTTGCTTGAATGTGTTAAGGCCTCAGACGGCCATAGCTGAGTCATAGCATCCCCAAATTATAAAAAATACCAAATGCATGACATCACAGTTATGTGTGAGCATGGGCTGATTAGTCATTAGTCCATCGAGATGTCTTATTTAAGAGGAAAGAATAGGCGATTTTAGGTGAGATGGCCCTGAAGTAAGAACCAGATGCCGGATACAGCTCAGTTTAACTACCCCCACAGTTAATGGGCCCGGAGCGAGAATGAAATGCAGATCGCGCAAGGATTGGTGATTTCTCGGGAGTTGGTAATTAAGAATTTACATGGGAGGTGATATGCGTGTTGTCGAGAAATGATTTGACTTAATGGGGTATGTACGACCAATAATAATATGTACTATGTAAGATCAACCATTCTATTCCTGGAGTGACGATATTCATGTTTGGTTGCCAGTATTATGTTGAATTAATCATTCGATGTTTTTATGCAAGATTAATAATTCAAATGTACATGCTTATATGCATGGGGCAAACAATTTAATGCACGATATACATAGGGGTACCTACGGGGGGGGGGAAAAAAGAAAATTTTTAATACTGATATGACACACGATAGCAGTTTTATCATTCAATGGTGTTCAAGGAATAGTTTAAGTAGAACTTCAGCTTTGGGTGTTGATGGTGGGGCTATAGCTTCTTCCTTGAAGTCTTAGGGAGAGGCTAATTCTCCTTTTCTGGTTTACAAGACCAGGGTAATGGATATACTACAAAGACTCTTCATTTTAGGAAGTTGTTTTCGATTGCGCTTGCAAGGGGTATAAACACTAAGATTAGGGAGAAGTATAAGATTGATGCTAGTTGGCCGATAATAATGAATGGGTGTTCAACTGGTTGTCCTCCGATTCATGTGAGTGTAAGTAGGTCTGCTACTAATAGTCAGAATACACATTGGCTTAGTGGTCGAAACATTATGCTTCGTTGTTTTGATGTATGGAGTATTGGGATAATTGCTAGAATCAAAATGGAGAGGATAAGGGCTAGCACGCCTCCTAGTTTGTTGGGGATGGATCGTAGAATTGCGTAGGCAAATAGAAAATATCATTCTGGTTTGATATGTGGAGGAGTGCTGAGAGGATTAGCTGGTGTGTAGTTATCGGGGTCCCCTAGTAAGTCGGGTGAGAATAATACTAGAATGAGGAGTATTAAGATTAGTACTAGAAAGCCTAAAATGTCTTTGGTTGTGTAATATGGGTGGAATGGGATTTTGTCTATGTCAGATGAGACTCCTGATGGGTTGTTAGATCCTGTTTCATGGAGAAATAGAAGGTGTACGATTACTAGGGCTGTAATGATGAATGGGAGAATAAAGTGGAATGCGAAAAATCGGGTCAGGGTGGCTTTATCAACGGAAAAGCCTCCTCAGATTCATTCAACGAGGTTGGTGCCAATGTATGGGATGGCTGAGAGGAGGTTTGTGATTACGGTTGCTCCTCAGAAGGACATTTGTCCTCACGGCAGGACGTAGCCTATGAATGCTGTTGCCATCACTGTGAATAGTAGAATAATTCCAATGTTTCATGTTTCTAGGAATGTGTAGGATCCATAGTATAAACCTCGTCCTACGTGGATAAATAGGCAGATGAAGAATATGGATGCTCCGTTAGCGTGGAGATAGCGGATAATTCATCCGTAATTTACATCTCGGCAAATATGGGCTACGGATGAGAAGGCAGTGGTTGTATCTGATGTATAGTGTATGGCTAAGAATAGGCCCGTGATAATTTGTAAGATTAGGCATATTCCTAAAAGGGAGCCAAAGTTTCATCAGGATGAGATGTTTGATGGGGTTGGTAGGTCGATAAATGAGTGATTGATAATTTTGGCTAGCGGGTGGGATTTTCGGATGTTGGTCATTAAGTGTTCTTGTAGTTGAAGTACAACGATGATTTTTCATGTCATTAGTCATGGTTAGATTCCATGTGGGAATAATGATGACGTATGTAGTGTTTATTTTGAGTGTTATTTTTGTGATTGGTTTTGTAGGGTTTTCTTCAAAGCCTTCTCCTATTTATGGGGGCCTGGTGTTAATTGTGAGTGGTGGGGTTGGTTGTGGGATTATCTTGAATTTTGGCGGGTCATTTTTGGGGTTGATAGTATTTTTGATTTATTTGGGGGGTATGTTGGTGGTTTTTGGTTATACAACGGCTATGGCTACTGAGCAGTATCCAGAAGTGTGGGTATCTAATATGGTTGTTTTAGGTGCATTTATTTTAGGTTTGTTTATGGAGTTTGTTTTAGTTTTATGAGTATTGAAAGATGCAGAGACAGAAGTTATGCTTGGATTCAGTGGTGTGGAGGATTGAGTAATTTGTGATACTGAGGATTCAGGGGTTTTTAATGGGGAAGTTATAGGAGTTGCTGCGTTATATAGTTATGGGGTTTGAGTTATTATTGTTACGGGTTGATCTTTATTTATTGGTGTTTTAGTTATTTTAGAGGTTACCCGTGGAGGTTAAGTAGGAGTAGACTTAGGGTCATAGTGATAAGAAATGAGAGGAAATATAGTTTAATTAGGCCTTTTTGGTTTGAGATTAGTGTTGAGGCTTTTAATTGAAGGTGAGAGATGGATTTTGGTAGGATAGCTTCTAGTCAGATTGAGTCTAATAATAGGGATGCTGATTTTTGACTTATAGATAGGTTTATGAGTGGAGAGAGTCGGTGTATGATGGTTGGGAAATATCCGAGAAGATTTGAGAAGTTAAATAGGTTTGAGGGGTGTTTAAGTTTTAAGTTATATGTTATTAAACTTAGTTCAAGTCCTAAGGTGAAGCCTAAAATGGTTACGACAAGGGCTGTTGTTTTTAGATAATAAGGTATAGTTATTTCTGGAATATTGGTAGGATAGATATTGTTAGAGATAAAGAAGCCGGCAAAGATGCTTCCAATTAGGAGTCGTTTGATAGAGTTTATTAATGAGGGGTTGTTTTCATTAATTATAATAAGAGTGGGAAAGCGTGGCTGTCCTAGGAGTGCGAAGAAGATAATTCGGGTGCTGTATACAGCCGTTAAGGATGTGGCAATTAGGGTAATTGTTAGGGCTCAGGCGTTGGTATATGACATATTAGCGGTTTCGATAATTAAATCTTTAGAGTAGAATCCTGTGAGGAATGGTGTGCCAGTGAGTGCCAAGCTACCTACGATGAGTGAGGTTGTGGTAAAAGGCATGGCTTTGAATAGGCCGCCTATTTTTCGGATGTCTTGTTCGTTGTTTAAGTTGTGGATGATGGATCCAGAGCATATAAATAATATGGCTTTGAAGAATGCGTGGGTACAGATGTGTAGGAAAGCTAGATATGGTTGATTAATACCAATAGTTACGATTATTAGTCCTAGTTGGCTTGAGGTAGAGAAGGCAATAATTTTTTTAATATCGTTTTGGGTGAGTGCACATATTGCTGTAAATAGTGTGGTAATAGCTCCTAAACATAATGTTAGTGTTTGGGCTAGCTTGTTTATTTCTATTAAAGGGTGGAAACGGATTAATAGGAATACACCTGCGACAACTATTGTACTTGAGTGAAGTAAGGCTGATACTGGTGTAGGACCTTCTATAGCTGATGGAAGTCATGGGTGTAGGCCGAATTGGGCTGATTTTCCGGTTGCAGCTAGTAGGAGTCCGATTAATGGGAGGTTTGTGTGATCGGGGCTGAGTGTAAAGATTTGTTGTAGATCCCATGAGTTTACGTTTAGTAGGAATCATGCCATTGATATAATAAATCCAATATCTCCGATGCGATTGTATAGGATTGCTTGTAAGGCGGCGGTATTTGCATCTGTACGGCCATATCATCAGCCGATTAGTAAAAATGACATGATTCCGACTCCTTCTCACCCAATAAAAAGTTGGAATAGGTTGTTTGCTGTGACTAGAATTATTATGGTAATTAAGAATGTGAGGAGATACTTAAAGAATTGAGTAATGTAGGGGTCTGAGTGTATATATCATATTGAGAACTCTATGATAGATCATGTGACGAAGAGAGCCACTGGTACAAAGATTATTGAAAAATAATCTAGTTTAAAGCTGAGTGATAGTTTTAGTGTTTGAATGGTTATTCAATGTCAGTTTGAGATAATTGTTTCTTGGCCGGAGTGGATGAATATTATTGTAGGGATGAGGCTAGTAATGAAGGAATATGAAATAATGTTTTTTACATGGTAAGGGTACAATTCATTTTTGTGGTAATTGAGGGCGGTTATGATGATTGGTAGTGTTAGTATAATTAATGAAGTTAGTATAAGAGAAGAAAATATGTTTATTACTTTTATTTGGAGTTGCACCAATTTTTTGGTTCCTAAGACCAATGGATAACTCTTATCCTTTAAAAGTTGAAAAAGCCATGTTGTTATACATGGGAGCATGAATTAGCAGTTCTTGCATACTTTTTCGGTAAATAAGAAGTTTTGAGTTTCTATTGTTAGATTCACAATCTAATGTTTTTGTTAAACTATATCTACAGTATGTGACTCCTAGGATGATTTTAGGATTGAGTGATAGTAGTAAAAGGGGTAGTAAATGTAGAGCTATGAGTGCGTTTTCTCGTGTGAATGATGGCTTTACATTGTTAATGTGATATGTATATTTGCCTCGTTGTGTTGTGATTAATATGTAGAGGGAATATAGGGCAGTAATGATAATGTTGGTTCCTGTTAGGATAATGGTGATGTTGGATCATGAGAATGATGTTATAACTACAAATAATTCTCCGATCAGATTAATTGTAGGGGGTAAAGCTAGATTAGTTAGGCTTGCTAGTAATCATCATGCTGCTATTAGTGGTAGGAGTGTTTGGAGTCCGCGGGCTAGGATTATAGTTCGACTATGGATTCGTTCATAGTTTGAGTTTGCTAGGCAGAATAATATTGATGAGGTTAGACCGTGTGCGATTATTAGGGCTGTAGCTCCTATGTAACTTCAGGGTGTTTGGATGAGGATAGCTACAATTACTAGAGCCATGTGGCTAACGGAAGAGTAAGCGATGAGAGATTTAAGATCTGTTTGGCGGAGGCAAATGGAGCTTGTTATAATTATTCCTCATAGGGATAATATGAGAAAGGGGTAAGCTATGTAGCTTGTTAGGGGATTTAGGATAGTGGTAATTCGTAATATTCCATAGCCTCCTAGTTTTAGTAGGATAGCTGCTAGTACTATAGAGCCAGCGATAGGGGCTTCTACATGTGCTTTTGGTAGTCATAGATGTAGGCCATATAGTGGTATTTTTACCATGAATGCTATTATGCATGCTGTTCATAGGAATATACTAGATCAGGAGTTGGGTAGTGGTTGGGTTCAGTATTGGGTTAATAGTAGATTTAGCGAGCCTGTAAAGTTTTGGGTAGTGATTAATGCAACTAGAAGTGGGAGGGATCCTACTAACGTATAGAATAGAAAGTAAAGGCCTGCATTTAGTCGTTCTGTTTGGTTACCTCAGCGGGTAATGATGATAAGTGTTGGTACTAGTGTTGCTTCGAATAAAATGTAAAAGGAGATTAGTTCTGTAGCAGTGAAGGTTATAATTAGGAATATTTGGAGTAAGACTAGTATAGTAATATATAGTTTTTTTCGAGTTAATGGTTCTTTTGATAGGTGGTGTTGACTAGCTATTAGTATTAATGGTAGCAGTCATGTTGTTAGTACTAGGAGAGGTGCTGATAAGGGATCGGAGAAAAATAGTAGTGAGAAATTGAGGCTATTATCGTCAGGTTGGTTTAGAAGGGGTAGAGCAATAAGACTAATTAGTAGGCTGTATATTGTAGTATTAATTCAGATTATACTTTTTTTTGATAATCATGTTAGTGGAATTAGTATTATAGTAGGGAAGATGATTTTTAGCATTGGAGTAGATTGAGGTTTTGTACATAGTCTATTCCATAGGTGTTGGATACTATAACTAGGAGAGATAATCCTAGCGCTGCTTCACAGGCTGCGAATACTAGTAGGATAATGGGTATTATACTAGCTAGTGTGAAGTGGGAGTTTAGGATTATTATGGTTGCTATAATAAATAGTGATAATATTATACCTTCTAGGCACAGTAGTGAGGATATTAGATGGGATCGATATATTAGTAGTCCTATAAGGGATACTATGAATGCTAGAAAGATATTGATATGGGCTAGGGACATTTGATAATTATGAAGTAAATCATAGTCTAGTGAGTCGAAATCACTTGTTTTTGTTAAACTAATTATCATATTCAGTTCATTCTAGTCCTTTTTGAGTTCATTCGTAGGCTAGGCTAATGGCTAGTAATGAGATAAGAGTCAGCGCTATTGTAAGTATGGTTTTAAGATTTGTTGTTTGAGACGCTCATGGTAGTGGTAGTAGGAGTGCAATTTCTAGGTCGAATAGGAGAAATGTGATGGCCACTAGAAAAAATTTTATAGAAAAAGGCAGACGTGCTGATCCTATAGGATCAAATCCGCATTCATAGGGAGTGGCTTTTTCTGTATAGATGTTTAGTTGAGGTAATCAGAATGCAATTAATACAAGAAGTGAAGCTAATGTTGTGTTGACAAATAGGGTGAATATTAAGTTTATTATTCTCTTTCGGATTATACCGAAACTAATTGATTGGAAGTCAATTGTACTATTTGGTACTAAGAGAATATGACCCTCATCAATAAATAGATACGTATAAGAATAGTCATACTACGTCTACGAAATGTCAGTATCAGGCAGCTGCTTCAAAGCCAAAGTGGTGATTAGATGTAAAGTGGAACTTTAGTTGGCGTAAGAAGCATACAATAAGAAAGGTAGAACCAATAATTACGTGTAGTCCGTGGAAGCCTGTGGCTACAAAGAAGGTTGAACCATATACGCCATCAGAAATTGTAAATGATGCTTCGTAGTATTCTGAGGCTTGAAGTAAGGTAAAGTAGATTCCTAGAGAGATTGTAATGAATAGGGCTTGTAATATATGTTTGCGATCTCCTTCTATCAGGCTATGGTGGGCTCAAGTGATGGAGACTCCAGAAGCTAGAAGTACTGAGGTATTGAGAAGAGGTACTTCTAGGGGATTTAAGGGATGGATGCCTGTAGGTGGTCAGCAACCGCCTAGTTCAGGTGTCGGGGCTAGGCTTGAGTGGTAAAAGGCTCAGAAGAATCCTGAGAAGAAAAATACTTCTGAGACAATGAATAAGATCATGCCGTATCGAAGTCCTTTTTGGACGGTTGGTGTGTGGTGACCTTGGAATGTGCTTTCTCGGATAACATCTCGTCATCATTGATATATAGTTAGTAAGTTAGTTGTTAATCCTAAATATAGTAGTAATATTGAGTTGAAGTGGAATCATATAGCTAAGCCTGAAGTTATAAGGAGAGCTGATAGAGCTCCTGTAAGTGGTCATGGGCTGGGGTTAACTATGTGGTATGAGTGAGTTTGGTGGGCCATTAAGTGTTGTCGTGTAGATAAAGGCTTACTAAGAGAGTAAATACGTAAGCTTGAATTAAGGCTACTGCAAATTCAAGGATAGTGAGTAAAATGAGAATGATGAATGTAATGAGGGCTGTGGTAGGACTAATATTTATTAGAGCCAGTGTTGCTCCTCCAATTAGGTGCATCAGGAGATGTCCAGCAGTGATATTAGCTGTAAGTCGTACAGCTAAGGCTATTGGTTGAATAAATAGGCTAATGGTTTCAATGATAACTAGTATTGGAATTAGGAAGATGGGAGTTCCTTGGGGAAGAAAATGGGCTAAGGATGCTTTTGTTTTGTGACGAAAGCCTATGAATACTGTGCCTGCTCATAGTGGAATAGCTATGCCTAGATTCATTGATAGTTGTGTGGTAGGTGTAAATGAGTGTGGTAGTAAGCCTAGAAGATTAGTAGAGCCAATGAATAAAATAAGTGATATAAGTATTAGTGTTCATGTTTGTCCCTTGTGATTATGGATGGACATTATTTGTTTTGATGTAAGTTGAACTAGTCATTGTTGGATAGAGATTAGACGGTTGTTAATTAATCGGTTGGATGAGGGAAATAGAATACTTGGGAATATGATGATTAGGATAACAATAGGTAGGCCCATTATTGTTGGGGTAGCGAAAGAAGCGAATAGATTTTCGTTCATTTTGATTCTCAAGGGGTGGTATATTTTGTCACTTTAGTTGTTTTTAGTTTTGGGTCATAGGGGTACAGGTGTTTTGAAATTTTTAGTTGGAATATAATAAATAGTGTGATAATTATTGATGTGATATTAATAAATCATGTTGATGTGTCTAGTTGTGGCATATCATTAAGGAGGGACTTAGACCCTCAGTCTTTAACTTAAAAGGTTAATGCTATATAGCTTCTTAATGACTTTAAAGTATTGATGTAGATCATTTTTCAAAGGTACTTAATGGAACCAGTTCAAGAACAATAGGTATGAAGCTGTGGTTTGATCCGCAGATTTCTGAGCATTGTCCGTAGTATAATCCCGGTCGTATAGCTACTAAAGTCGTTTGGTTTAGGCGTCCTGGAATAGCGTCAGTTTTTAGGCCTAAGGAAGGTACGGCTCATGAGTGCAGGACATCTTCGGATGAAATGAGTATTCGAATTGTTATTTCTATGGGTAAAACTACTCGGTTATCAACTTCAAGTAGTCGTAACTCTCCGGGTTTTAGATCTGATGTAGGTACTATGTAGGAATCAAAGTTTAGGTCTTCATAATCTGTATATTCATAGCTTCAGTATCATTGGTGTCCTATAGTTTTGACGGTTAAAGAAGGGTTGTTAATTTCGTCTATTATATAAAGAATTCGTAGAGATGGTAGGGCAATTAAGATTAAAATGATGGCTGGTAGGATAGTTCAAATGGTTTCTACTTCTTGAGCATCTATAGTACTTGTGTGGGTTAGTTTGGTTGTAAGTATTAATGAAATAATATATAATACTAAAGAGCTAATTAGGAATACGATTATTAGTGTATGGTCGTGGAAATGGAGAAGTTCTTCTATAATAGGAGATGTTGCATCTTGAAATCCTAGTTGGAAGGGATATGCCATGGAGATATATAGGGTTTTAACCTATAATTTAACTTTGACAAAGTTATGTAAGTTTTACTAATATCTCATATTTTGAGAAAGACATAATGGTTATGATATTGGCTTGAAACCAGTCAGAGGGGGTTCGATTCCTTCCTTTCTTATTTAAGGTTAATATAAACAGGTTCTTCAAATGTGTGGTAAGGTGGAGGGCACCCATTTAGTCATTCGAGGTTGGTTGTAGTTAGTTCTACTGCTAGTACTTCTCGTTTGGATGCGAATGCTTCTCATACTATAAATGCTATTAGTATAACTGCTGTGAGTGAGATGAAGGATCCTATAGATGAAATAGTGTTTCATGTTGTATATGCATCTGGGTAGTCAGAATAACGTCGTGGCATTCCTGCTAAGCCAAGAAAATGTTGAGGGAAGAATGTTATATTTACACCTACAAATATGATTGTGAAGTGAATTTTTGCTCAGGTTTGATTGAGTGTATATCCTGAGAATAATGGAAATCAGTGAACAAATCCTCCTATAATAGCGAAAACTGCTCCTATGGATAAAACATAGTGGAAGTGAGCTACCACATAGTATGTGTCGTGGAGTACGATATCTAGGGATGAATTGGCTAGTACGATTCCTGTCAGGCCTCCTACTGTGAATAAAAAAATAAAGCCTAAGGCTCATAATAGGGCAGGGGATCATTTGATGTTCCCTCCGTGGAGGGTCGCTAGTCAACTAAACACTTTTACACCAGTGGGGATAGCAATAATTATAGTAGCTGATGTGAAGTATGCTCGTGTATCAACATCTATACCTACTGTAAACATATGGTGAGCTCATACGATAAAGCCTAAGAAGCCGATGGATATTATAGCTCATACTATTCCTATATAGCCAAATGGTTCTTTTTTACCTGAATAGTATGTGACAATATGTGAGATTATTCCAAAGCCTGGTAAAATGAGGATATAAACTTCAGGATGTCCAAAGAATCAAAATAGATGTTGATATAGAATAGGATCTCCTCCTCCTGCAGGGTCAAAGAAAGTAGTATTTAGGTTACGGTCTGTTAGTAGTATGGTAATCCCTGCTGCTAGAACTGGAAGTGCTAGTAATAGTAACACTGCTGTAATTAGGACTGATCAAACAAATAAAGGTGTTTGGTACTGTGATATAGCTGGTGGTTTTATATTAATAATTGTAGTAATAAAGTTAATAGCGCCTAGAATTGAGGATACACCTGCAAGGTGGAGGGAGAAAATGGTTAAGTCAACGGAAGCTCCTGCATGTGCTAAGTTACCGGCTAGGGGTGGATAGACAGTTCAGCCTGTACCTGCACCAGCTTCAATTATTGAAGATGCTAGTAGGAGCAGAAAGGATGGGGGAAGTAATCAGAAGCTTATGTTGTTTATTCGTGGAAATGCTATGTCGGGTGCTCCAATCATTAATGGAACTAATCAGTTCCCAAATCCTCCGATTATGATTGGCATAACTATGAAGAAAATTATTACAAATGCATGAGCGGTTACCACTACATTATAGATTTGGTCATCTCCTAATAAAGTTCCTGGTTGACCTAATTCGGCACGGATTAAGAGACTTAGAGCTGTGCCTACTATTCCAGCTCAGGCGCCAAATAGCAAGTATAGGGTACCAATATCTTTGTGGTTTGTTGAAAATAATCAGCGGTTGATGAACATAGGTAAAATGGCTGAGTAAGCATTAGACTGTAAATCTAAAGACAGAGGTCAAAGCCCTCTTTTTGCCAAGCCTCGTGGTGAATTTCACATTGAATTGCAAATTCGAAGAAGCAGCTTCAATACTGCCGGGGCTTCTCCCGCCTTTTTTTTTAGGCGGCGGGAGAAGTAGATTGAAGCCAGTTGTTTAGGGTATTTAGCTGTTAACTAAAATTTCGCGGGATAATAGCCCGTCAATCTAGTGAGGGCTTAGCTTAATTAAAGTGTTTGATTTGCGTTCAATTGATGTAAGGTATAATCTTGCAGCCCTTAGTACGCAGGAATTAAGTGATTTTTTTCTCTTGCTTAGAGCTTTGAAGGCTCTTGGTCTATGTAACCTAAATTCCTATTCTAGGATGGAAATTATTGGTGTTAAGGGTAAGAGAAGTGTAGATATAGTGATTAGTATTGGTAGGAGGATTATTTGTTTTGTGTTTTCAAACTGTCATTTTATTTTTATGTTATTTGTTGATGGGAATATTGTTAGTGATGTGGAGTAGGCCAGTCGTATGTAGAAATATAGGTTGAGTAGTGCTGTAATGGCTATTAATGTTGGTAGAATAATGCTATTATTTTTTGTAAGTTCTTGGATGATTAGTCATTTGGGTATGAATCCTGATAGTGGTGGGAGGCCACCTAGAGATAGTAGGGTTGTTAGGATAAGTGTGGTAATTAGGGGATTTTTATTTCATGTATTTGAGAGTGATAGAGTTGTGGTTGAGGAGTGAGTTATGAATATCATGAATATGGTAAGTGTTGTTATGATATAGATTAGTATGTTTAGTATTGTTATTGTTGGGTTGTAAATTAGGATGGCTGTTATTCATCCTATGTGGGCAATTGATGAATATGCTATGATTTTTCGTAGTTGAGTTTGGTTTAGGCCTCCTCAGCCTCCTACTATAATGGATAAAATAGCGGCGGTTAGTAGTATGTTTGGGTTGATGGATGGTGAAATTTGGTATAAGATTGATATTGGGGCTAATTTTTGTCACGTGAGTAGAATTAAGCCTGAAGTAAGTGAGATACCTTGTGTTACTTCGGGTACTCAGAAGTGAAAGGGGGATAATCCAAGTTTTATAATTAGAGCTGTTGTTATAATAACGGACGCTATTGGATTAAAAATTTTTGTAATAGCTCATTGGCCTGAGTATATGAGGTTAATAATGATTGCTATTATGAGTAGTATAGATGCGGTGGCTTGTGTTAGAAAGTATTTGGTGGATGCTTCTATTGTCCGTGGGTTGAATTTTTTTATTAGGATTGGGATGATAGCTAGAAGGTTTATTTCGAAACCAATTCAGATTATTAGTCAGTGGGAGCTTGTTATTACAATTATGGTTCCTAGAATAACAGTTGTTATGATGGTTATGGAGATTAGAGGATTTATTAGTACGGGAAGGGTATGATCCAACATTTTCGGGGTATGGGCCCGATAGCTTGTTTAGCTGACCTTACTGGTAGGATATAGTGTAATTTGGTAGCACGGAGGATTTTGAATTCTCAGGAGTAGGTTCGATTCCTATGTTTCTAGAAATAAGAGGATTATAGACCTCTATTATTTACTCTATCAAAGTAACTCTTTTATCAGACATATTTCTTATGTTTGAGGTGGAATGCTTGAAGTTATAATTGGTAATGATACGTGTCATATACATAGAGCTAAGGTTAGGGGTAGGAAATTTTTTCATAGTAGGTGTATGAGTTGGTCATATCGGAAGCGTGGATAGGATGCACGAATTCATAGGAATAGGATGGTTAGGAGTAGAGTTTTAATGATAAGATTAATTGTGTATAGTTCTGGTACGTGAGGATTGTAGGATGCTCCTAGGAATAGAATTGTTGTAAGGGTGTTTATTATGATGATGTTGGCGTATTCCGCTAGAAAAAATAGGGCGAATGGGCCAGCTGCGTATTCGACATTGAATCCTGAGACTAATTCGGACTCTCCCTCTGTTAGGTCGAAGGGAGCTCGGTTGGTTTCTGCTAGTGTTGAGATGAATCATATTATAGCTAATGGTCATGATGGAAGAATTAGTCAAATATGTTCTTGAGTTGTGATTAGTGTGGATAGTGTGAATGATCCGTTTATTAATAGGACTGATAGGAGGATAATTGCTAGGGTGACTTCGTACGAGATTGTTTGTGCTACTGCTCGTAGAGCTCCAATTAATGCGTATTTTGAGTTTGAAGCTCAGCCTGATCATAGGATGGAGTAGACGGCTAAGCTTGACATGGCTAGTATGAATAAGATTCCTAGGTTTATGTTGATTAGGGGATATGGTATGGGCAGTGGAATTCATATTGTTAGGGCTAAGGTAAGAGCTAGGATAGGGGCAATGATAAATATGGTCGTTGATGATGTTAGTGGTTGTAGCGGTTCTTTAGTAAATAGTTTGACTGCATCGGCAATTGGTTGTAATAGGCCATGTGGGCCTACAATGTTTGGTCCTTTGCGGAGTTGTATGTAACCAAGAATTTTGCGTTCGATTAGGGTTAGAAATGCTACGGCGAGAAGAATGGGGATGATTATAAGGATAATGTTAAGTATAAACATGTTGTTAAGAAGAGGAATTGAACCTCTGATGATAAAGGTTTAAGTTTTACGCAGTTACCAGGCTCTGCCATCTTAACGAACCCTGATCTAGGGTAGGTTTGTGTATAGATTGATTAGTTTTAGATTATATCATCTATTAATCTGAAAGCGCTTTTGTAAAGTAGGCTTAGTTTCTCTTGTCCTTTCGTACTGGGAGAAAAATGAAATAGATAGAAACCGACCTGGATTGCTCCGGTCTGAACTCAGATCACGTAGGACTTTAATCGTTGAACAAACGAACCATTAATAGCGGTTGCACCATTGGGATGTCCTGATCCAACATCGAGGTCGTAAACCCTATTGTCGATATGGACTCTAGAATAGGATTGCGCTGTTATCCCTAGGGTAACTTGTTCCGTTGATCAATAATTTGGATCAATAAGTGATGTAGTGCTTTGACTGGTTAGTCTAAGCTTTAATCACTCGGAGGTTTTTTTGTTCTCCGAGGTCACCCCAACCGAAATTGTCGAATTCAGTTAAAGTTTTTTATGCCTGGTAGGTTGGAAGTTTATACTTTAGTGAATTGATTAATTGAAGCTCCATAGGGTCTTCTCGTCTTATTTTGTTATTCCCGCCTCTTCACGGGAAGGTCAATTTCACTGATTAGGAGTAAGAGACAGTTAAACCCTCGTGTGGCCATTCATACAAGTCCTTATTTAGAGAACAAGTGATTATGCTACCTTTGCACGGTTAGGATACCGCGGCCGTTTAAACAGATGTCACTGGGCAGGCAGTGCCTCTAATATTAGTAATGCTAGAGGTGATGTTTTTGGTAAACAGGCGGGGTTTGTGTTTGCCGAGTTCCTTTTACTTCTTTTAATCTTTCCCTTGGAGTATAGCATGCCTGTGTTGGATTAACAGTTAGTTTAATAATTGTAGTTAATTGTTTGGTTGAGTTTATTTTGTTGTTAACTATCAGTGGTTATCCGTTCTGATATAAGCTCATGCCGGGAGAAATAATTCTTGTTACTTATATTAACATTATTGCTTCTATATATTAATAGATTAATCCAGTGCTATATTAGGAGTTGTTTGGTTATTGTTGGGATTAAGATGGTTGTGTTGTTGAGCTTAAACGCTTTCTTAATTGATGGCTGCTTTTAGGCCAACTATGGTTTGTTTGTGTCTTTACTCTCTAAGGAAGGTTGTATCCTGTGTCTAAAGAGCTGTACCTCTTTAGATTAAAATTTAAATTTACATTAGAGTTGTGGTGCTTTTGTTAGGTAAATTTAAATTTGAACTAATATTCTGTTCTGGATAACCAGCTATCACCAGGCTCGTTTGGCTTTTCACCTCTACCTATAAATCTTCTCACTATTTTGCAACATAGATGAGTTTGTTCTTTGGGACTGTTCATAGGTAGCTCGTCTGGTTTCGGGGTATTTAGCTTAAGTTCTCTTTGCTAAATTATTCTAGTTAAATCATTATGCAAAAGGTAGAAGGGGTAAGCTTTGCTGTTTGGTACTTTTAATATTTCTTTCATCGTTCCCTTGCGGTACTTTCTCTATAGCGCCGATTAAAATTTCTATCTCCTATACTTTTAATGGTGGTGGGTGAATGTTTTATTTGAAAATTTTTGGGGTAGTTGAGTTGAATGACGTTTGGGCTAGCTTTAGTTCAAAGTGGTCATTTTGTGTGAAATCTTCTAGGTGTAAACTAGATGCTTTGTTTAAGCTACACTTTGGTTGTCCAAGCACACTTTCCAGTACGCTTACCTTGTTACGACTTGTCTCCTTTCATATGTTTAACAATTGTTATATGTTAAGTTGTAGTATGTAATATTTAAGGAGGGTGACGGGCGGTGTGTGCGTGCTTCATGGCCTAGTTCAATTAAGCTCTCTATTCTTAATTTACTGCTAAATCCTCCTTTAGTTTTCAGTTTCATAAAAACTTTCGTGTAATGAGTTATGTTGTTCTTGAGTAGAAAATGTAGCCCATTTCTCCCCATCCCATAGGCTACACCTTGACCTAACTTTTTTATGTCTTGTATTTGTGCTTACTTTGAGTCCTTTTTAGGGTTTGCTGAAGATGGCGGTATATAGGCTGTGTTGGCAAGGGATGGTAAGGTTTATCGGGGTTTATCGATTATGGAACAGGCTCCTCTAGAGGGATATAAAGCACCGCCAAGTCCTTTGAGTTTTAAGCTATTGCTAGTAGTACTCTGGCGAATAATTTTGTTGGATAAATTATTTTAGTTTATGGCTAAGCATAGTGGGGTATCTAATCCCAGTTTGGATCTTAGCTGTCGTGTAGTCAGAGGTGTTAAAGTCACTTTCGTAGTTTATTTTATTTTTCGCTGTGGCTTTTTACAGCTTAGTTAGTTTTTAACTTTATTATATGTATATATCTTTGACACTCTTTACGCCGGAGTATATTAATTTGGGTTAATCGTATGACCGCGGTGGCTGGCACGAAATTTACCAACCCTGATTTAATATAACTTAGTCGAACTTTCGTTTATGGCTTAATTTTTATCACTGCTGTTTCCCGTGGGGGTGTGGTTAAGCAAGGTGTTGTAAGCTGCTAATTTAGCGTGCTTGATACCTGCTCCTTTTGATCGTTAATGTGATTTGGAGGGCATTTTCACTGGGGTGCGGATACTTGCATGTGTAATTTTATTAACAATTAATATAAAGGCTAGGACCAAACCTGTGTGTTTATGGAGTTAGTAATACTCATCTGGGCATCTTCAGTGCCTCGCTTTGGATTAAGCTACATTAAC